GGTTTATATAAATCCTTCCTGGTTGAGACCACAGGTAAAAATGGGATTTCCAGAAATTGACAAAGTAATATTTCCATTTATTCATCAAAATAAACGTCCCTTTTGAAGCAATAATTGATTTTCCTTGATACCTAACACAATGCATGAAAGGATCTTTGAACAACCATAAATTCGCTTGAAAAGCCCTGGCAAAGACCTCTGCAAGATGCTCCATTTTTCCATAGAAATATATTCGTTCAATAAGGGCTCCAGAAGATGTTGATCGTAAGTGAGAAGATTGGTTACGGAGAAATAGGAAGCTAGATTCATATTCACATACATGAGAAGTATATAGGAATAAGAATAGTCTTTTATTTATTTTTGAAAAAGAAGAACTGGCTTTCTTTGAATTTGAAGTAATAAGACTATCCCAATTATGACACTCATGGAGAAAGAATCTTAATAAATGCAAAGAGGAAGCATCTTTTATCCAATAGCGAAGAGCCTGAACCAAGATTTCCAGATGGGCTGGGTAAGGTATTAGTATATCTAATACATAATTTAAATGTGAAAAGTTGTCCTCTAAAAAAGAAAATATTGAATGAATTGATCGTAAATTATTGGATTTAACTACTGCTTTCCTTTCTAGGGAAGATATTAATCGCAGAGACAATGGAATTTCCATAATGATTGAAGAAACCTCTGACATTACTTGCGAATAAAAATTTTCGTTGTGCCCCACAAATGGAGTCTGTTTAGAATCATTAACAAAAAGGTTCTGTTGATACATTCGAATGATTAAACGTTTCACAATTAGTAAGCTGCATTTATTGTCATAACCTGCATTTTCCAACAAAATAGATCTATTTAAACCATGATCATGAGCAAGTACATAAATATACTCCTGAAAGATAAGTGGATATAAGAAGTAGTGTTGTTGAGATCTATCTAGCCCTAAATAGATTTGGGATTTATCCATTTGCAATTCTATTTAAATGAAAGGTAGAGGATTTTGGGAGTTATAAATGATACATAGTGCGATACAGTCAAAACAAGGTATTATAGTACAAACCAAATAGATACCTCGGATACAGATAAACTTAAAAACGGATTCTCTATCCTCTCTTTTTCCATTTAAATTGAAGTATTTATGTTTGTTTTCATTATAGGATAACAAGATGATTAGAAATCCTTTACTTTTTTTTTCAACCCAATCGCTCTTTTGATTTTGGAAATTTTTTTATCAATATACTGTTTCTTATACACATACATCTCCATTATGGAATGGATAATGCTAATATTTAGGATTCATTAAAAAATCAAGAATACATTCCTGGGAGAAAGCCTTCCCGTATTGGGTACTAATATTTTTTTAACGTCTAATTAGATCGGGTAATCATTCAAATTAAGAACGGAAGCTCGTTGCTTTTTTCTTTCCCTATAATCAAAATGAAATTAATTGAAGCCGTAGGGCCCTATCCATTTATTAATTCGACCCAACTTAAAATTGACTTCGGTTTGCTCCCTTTAAATTGAAAAAGTGAAAGAAGGCGTTGTGCCGAGCCGGAAAGAATAAAATATTCTCAGAACTCTTAATTGATACGACATGCTATTTTTTCCATTCATTCCCTTTCAGGATCAGTCGTGGTCTTCCAAACTTTACCGATGGTATGGACGAATGTCTCGCTTCATCTAAATGTGTAAAAGATCCTAGCCGCACTTAAAAGCCGAGTACTCTACCGTTGAGTTAGCAACCCAAATAGAAAAAGGATATGTAGATACAATCAGAATAAAACAAAATGATTAAATCAAAGCATTAATCTACGAAATAAAAAAGTATAAAAAGAAAAAATTTCTAATATATTTGGAACATAAAAATGACTAAATCAGATGAAAAAATAAAAAATTTACTGATCAAATAATAATAAATAAAGAAATATAAAAAATGCTAGACCATCCCCTATTTCTATATTATCCACTATTCAATAAAAAATATGGGTATCAAATCTAATCCAACGAACCCATCATTTGAATCAACAGGTAAAAAAGAAAACCTATGGGACGGAAATAAATAGAGCTGCTTATCACGATGAATTATATTTGTTCGATACAATGTTGTCAATATAAAGGTTAAGACGCTGGAAAAATACAAGAACTTAAATTGAAATAATAATAAAAAGGAGACTTGTGTTGGATTGGCACTGCATATGCATATAAACTAAAAATTTTATTTAGGTGGAGAATAAATAAAGAAGAAGTAGAAAAAGGGTTTTCAATAGTATATTGAATCCATATATATAAGTCGAATAAAGAACTGCGATTCCTTGTTTCTTACTTGGTATTAGAGTTCGAATGAAAACCACGCGATTGCAGGTAATGCCAGAATTTTTTATTTAGTTTTTATTTTGTGAGGATCAATCAAATAGGTTTTCAAAATCTTCTAAAAAAACAATGAGAAATAGATATGAATAGAGCAATAAAAGAAGGAAATAAAAAAACATAGTATAGAAAAGATATCCAAAATGATATAGAAATCACTATCCTACCCTTAGTTTTTATTTCCTTAATTTAATTAATTGTATTTCGTTTGATTAGGGTAAAGTTCCTTAAAAACCTCTGCTTTTTTAAAAATATCCTGAACAGTTCCTGTAGGCTGAGCGCCTCTTTCAAGGAAATAGAGAATCGCGGGAACGTTTAAATAAGTTTGATTCTTGATAGGATCATAAAAACCCACTTTCCGAAGATCTCTTCCTTCTCTTCGGGATCGAACATCAATTGCAACGATTCGGTAGACGGCTCATTGGGATAGATGTAGATGAAAAAGAACCCCCCCTAGAACCGTATAGGAAGTTTTATCCTCGTACGGCTCGAGAAAAAAATGATTAGAAGTTTTGTCTATGGATAAAATTAGAATAAATAGAAAAGGAATCCGTAAAATAAATGAGTCTATAATTTAACTCATAGTTATTTTTTTAGCTTCCTGAAAAAAATCATTTGTACTCATAACTCAAGTTCAATAATTCTCAAATATCTTAAAGATAGATATTTTTTTATTGAGTGGTCTTTAACCCCTCCTTTTTTGTCTCGTTTAAAATCTATTTTGATTCTTGATTCGGATCCGTGAGACAATTGAAGTGGTGTTTACTTGTTCTGGGATCCTTTATCTTTGTTTTAAATCATTGGGTTTAGACATTACTTCGGTGCTTCTTAATCCTTTCAAAATGGTAGCAACATACCCCTTTTGTGATTTCTTTCTATCAAAGAATCATATGATTGATTCGTGCGCGATACACGGTGGATCGAAAAAGTTTTAACCCTTCCAACAAAAATTTTTTGAATTTGCTCGAATCGGATCTTTTCGATTTTTATATCGAAGATATACTTACGAAGTTGTTCCAATTTATTGATTGGCATTAACCCTAGATCGTTGCCTCTGAGAAATTAATAAATACTTTCTACCCGAGCTCCATCATGCACTATTTACATTACAACCCAATAAAAAGAGGGGTTCTAGTAGAATAGAACAAACGACGTCGAGCCAAGAGCATTTTCATTCCTATATAAAATATAAAATGGTGGATGTAAGAATAAGAATCCACGGCGGATCGTGTCCTTCAAGTCGCACGTTGCTTTCTACCACATCGTTTTAAACGAAGTTTTACCATAACATTCCTCTAATTTGGAACCAGTATGGAATTGATTCAATTATATTATGGAATCATGAATAGTCATTGGTTCGCTAGGTACATAGACATAGTCATTTATTTTTTTTCTTATCTATCTACATAGATAATAAAGATTTTTCTGAAGAAATATTAGCAAGACCCCGGCTTTTTTTGTATGAATGGAGCATTTTTCTATAAATATCGATCTCAAAAAAATATAAAAAAAATATATATAACAGAAATTCCAGAAATCTAAATATAGAAATAACATAACTAATAGAAATCACAGGAATAAATAAATTCTATTTGACTCTGCCTCTTCAAGTGACTCAATAAGATAGACTGAGCAACTTCCCCAAGATTCAATCCACAAGGAATCATTACAAATCTTGCTACTTGAAAAAGTTTCCTACTTCTGCATCATTATTTGAATCAAGTTTTGCAGTAAAGACTCCATTTTATTTTATTATCATAAGAAAAAATATTTTCGAATGGAATTGTCAATGATGTAAAGCAAATAAGCTAAATAGATCGAAAAAAAAAGAAATATTATTGTTAAATATTTCAATTTTAATATTTTAGGGATGCTCATTATTTTTCACAAACATAGAAAGACTATTGTGACTGAAATAGGATAACAATACATACCTATAAGCTAAGCACTTCTTCTTTTATATGTATTTTCATATTTTGTTTAGCCTGAGAGTAAGTAATCTTTCTGCAACTGTGATCTATGTCTCATCTTATCTTTATCTGAATCAGAAAAGGTTTCAGTTATCAGTTACTTTTGTCATTTGAACTCGATTTAGTTCAGTTTGTGAAAAACTTAGATATGATTCCGAAAAGAATCATTCAAAATGAAAAAAAGAAAGAAGAATAATATTCTATCCAATATTAGACCTTTAAACAGAACCTTGTTGAACAAAAAAGAAGTATTCAGATACAACGGATATGCTCTGGGACGGAAGGATTCGAACCTCCGAATAGCGGGATCAAAACCCGTTGCCTTACCGCTTGGCTACGCCCCATTTCTACTTTTATTGGATACTAAATAAAGAATAATATTGGTAGTAAGTGTTCGTCAATTCCAGGCCAAACTATCTATAGAAAATCTTTATTCTTTATAGAATCTAAAATAGATTCGTGCTAAGATTTTAACATGTGTATATCTAGAATTCAACTGAATTTATTGATCATTACATATAATTCAATTAAGATATTGTATGAAAGTATGATTTATTCTATTCTCCTTTGAGAATTGGAGGATTTTTGATTGAACGGAAAAAGAAGTATTTTTTTGTCTACCCTACTTTCTTTATTTTTCCTTATATCAATAACTCAATCAAAATGCAATTATCTCGACGAAAAAAATGTCTGTTATGCTTAATATCTTTAGTTTGATCTGTCTTAATTCTGCCCTTTATCCGAGTAGTCTTTTCTTCGCCAAATTGCCCGAAGCCTATGCTTTTTTGAATCCAATCGTAGATTTTATGCCAGTCATACCCCTGTTCTTTTTTCTTTTAGCCTTTGTTTGGCAAGCTGCTGTAAGTTTTCGATAAGATCTTTAATACTATCCTAGAAAATTCATTATTTATTCGATAAAAATTATAATAATTGATAAGATCAAATAAGTCTGACAGTATGAACCTTCGATTCAAACATTGAAATTATCGGATAGCCGCGAGAAACCCGGCTCGCCCCATTTCCCTATTTTAATCCTTTTTATGGTGAAAGACCTTATTAGCTTAGGGCCCCTTACAATAGCTAATTATGGGTATGAAAGTGATTTGTGGTAATTAAAGACTCTTATTATATTATAAATTTACAAATTGAAATTTCATTTCAACTTCATTTGAATTTCTGAACATTCTTTTCTATTTCTAGAATTTATTTCTTGGTGTAAAAATAGGATATGTGATATAAAAATGGAGGATCTATTATCTTTTCTCGTTTTTCTTTTTCAAAAAATGATCTTGGAGGTTGTGTAATGCTTACTCTCAAACTTTTCGTTTACACAGTAGTAATATTCTTTGTTTCTCTCTTCATCTTTGGCTTCCTATCCAATGATCCAGGACGTAATCCAGGACGTGAAGAATAAAAAAAATTTAGTTTTTCTTGCTTGATTTTACAATTTTCTTTCAATTTTATTTTAGCTATTCCACACGTTTAACTAGGAAAAAATAATAAGAGGGTTTGCGAAAATTGAAAGAAAAAAATAGAAAGTCATCAACGGAAACGGAAAGAGAGGGATTCGAACCCTCGGTACGAATAACTCGTACAACGGATTAGCAATCCGCCGCTTTCGTCCACTCAGCCATCTCTCCCAATTGAAAAAGATAATTACTATGTTACATTACACATCAAGTAAGGATTAAAGAAAGTCTTTCTTTCACATTCTTTATCGTTATTATATAATTAGCAATTCCATTTAGATGCTCGAAAGATCCAAATAGAAAGAGAAAAAAAGAAGACCTTCTTGCTTTTTTTTGTTCGAGGTGCCTTTTGGGCCTGGCCCGGTCAATACCCAGCCGGGCCTTTTTTTTGTTCCAACGAATTCCCTTTATTTATAGGCAACATACTCTAAATACTTGGTATATGTGTAACAATTTCCGTTCTGGGGTTTACATATACTTCTAATTTTTGTTATAATGGAAATGGAGAATGGTTTTTGATTCAAAAGAATCAATTAAGGATGTATCAATTTGTATTTTCTTATGTCATTAGGCAAACCAAATTTGATATTCAAATCTAAGAATAATTCACGAATTCTCAGTCAACGAATAGTTAATGGTTCCTGTTTGTCATAAATTTTAACTTTTTTGAGTCAAAATAAAATTTGATTTTTCAATAGAAAAGTGAGTGTAAGTTTTTCGGCATTGTGTGTTTTGAGATACTATACAATCAATCAAAGGGGCAAATAAAACACAATCAAAAGGGGAAAAAGGGTTTCTTTTCTCATTTTATATTTTATATTATAAATTTAGATTTATTTATAAAATATAAAAAGGCTGAAAAAGGGGATGCAAGTACAATAAACTAAAGTTTAGTAATCCAACGGCAATTTTTTATCCTGTTGTGTATCGTTTTGGCGGCATGGCCGAGTGGTAAGGCGGGGGACTGCAAATCCTTTTTCCCCAGTTCAAATCCGGGTGCCGCCTCATCAACAAATGAATAGAAATATCTTATTCTGCTCCGCTGATATAACTAAATCTAATTTTCCCCAGCAAAACAGAATAAGGGGACTGTTGATACTTGGTTGATTCTAAACATCTATTCTGGTAATTTTGTAAAAGATTTCCAATCTTTGAATATAAAAAAGAAAGGGCTCTCTTATTTTATTACTGAACGTTCCATTCCATTAGTACCATTCCTTTGTAGTGTTATTGTGTATTTTACTTGTGTTTAGTCTTTCCCCATTAGAAATCATATAGGAATTTTTGAAATGGCTTTATTTTATTGGTTCATCAATAGTGTTTGATCAGAATCCCTTTTTGACTCTGGACCATTCATTCTACTATTATTAGTGAGCAATAATGGAATAATTCTATCATAGAGATAAGGGACATAATTCACATGGATATAGTAAGTCTCGCTTGGGCTGCTTTAATGGTAGTCTTTACATTTTCCCTTTCACTCGTAGTATGGGGAAGAAGTGGACTTTAAAAGCACTCCTAATTTAGTTGAGGAATAAAACGCTATCAATTCTTTTATAGATCGTTCCGTAACGCATTTTTGATTTGAATTGAAATAATTTTGAAATCAAAATATCTTCATTTCAAAATTCCATTGGATTCTAGTGGAGAAATGTATTCTATAACAGTAAAACGATTATTTCAGATTCATCAGAATAAATAGATGTATCAAAGAAATAGAATTGGGTCCTATGTCAATTCTATATATGGATTAATAACTACATATATTGAAGATAGAAGCTAATAGAGTATACCAACTCTATTTACAACTTTATACACTACTATAACATAACACTACTAGAGAGTATGGTAAGTAAGAAATCAATTTCTTACTTACCATACTCTCGGATCTCATAGAATACCGCGGATTATAGCCCCTTGATTTCATTTAAGACGCAAAAATAGAATACTTTTCATTTGATTTCTTCAACTATTGATAAGAATTCAGAAGTCAAGTTTCATTTAAAGTAATTAATTGTTTTGACTGACTGTTTTTACGTAAATTATAAGTAGAAAAGCAGTAGGAACTAAAATGAACAGTGCAGTAGCAATAAATGCAAGAATATTTACTTCCATAATTTCATCGTTTTTTTTTTATTTCACAATAACTCGGGATTTAATCCCATAGAGATGATAAATCTTTCACCTGTCAATTCAATGAATGCATTACCTATCGATGATCTTGAATCGGATCAATATCATGAATAACAATATCTGAGCTATTAAATTAATTCGTCGTCGAGAATTGAATAGTATAACATACGAAGATCTTTTATCCATAGTAAATCCAATCTTGGATTCCCGGACCAATAAAAAACACCTTTATTTTCTGTTCTTTCTTTTTAGGTCTTCCTTGTAGAACCATCAAATGAAGTATCATCTAACCACGCGTCTGTTTCCATTAACTACAAAACCCCAACAAACAATACAAGCGAAGTGGAAAAAGAGAAGAATTAGGTTCTAAATTTTAATGATCCAATCCAATTTTCTTTGAAAGACGAAGAAGTATCAGAAAAATGAGTCGCGGGAGAAAAATGGAATATTCTATCAACTTCACTATTTTAGTTATTTTCATTTTTGTTTAGGGTTTGTTCTTTCTTCGACAGAATCCCGAAAAAAGAAGGGAAACCCCTTCAGAATTCAATTATGCTCCCCTTCTTTTTCACAGAAAATAAAGAGGCGAATTGCTGTTTGGATCCGTCGGGACTGACGGGGCTCGAACCCGTAACGTCCGCCTTGACAGGGCGGTGCTCTAGCCTATTGAACTACAATCCCATGGAAATAAGAAGAGATCTAGCAGAAAATTTGGATAGGTATTTCTTAGGCTCTACCATCTGATAGTAGGTTGCCAAATTGTTGGGCCGAGCTGGATTTGAACCAGCGTAGACATATTGTCAACGAATTTACAGTCCGTCCCCATTAACCACTCGGGCATCGACCCAACGCCTAATTCATTTTAGACGTTCCATAATCAACTTCCTTTCATCTCCCAGGTAGACTTGACAAATAAATAGAAATATCAAATGATATAAAATAGGAAGTCCTTCTAAGTAGACTAATAGAAGGACTTGACAAACAGGGATCACTTGATAGAAAATCCCACTCCTACTCCTATAGTCTTGAGTGTTGTTACACCCCCAGAGGGACTTGAACCCTCGTTTTCTCCGTGAAAGAGAGAGGTCGTAACCACTGGACCATAGGGGCCTATGGCCACCTTGAGCCAGAAATAAACTAGAAACAGAAATACTAGGTCCCGGAGGCCAACCACCCTTAGGAAATAAAAAAAGGAAATAAAAAAACAATAGAAATAGTATAGTAGAAATAGAATAGAATAGAAATATGTAATAAACCAAAATAAAGAATAAGGGCGGCTTAACTTAATATAACTCAAGGCGAAGGCCGCCTTTAGGATATGGATCAAACCGAAAAACTTGTTCATTATTCTGGAGGTTAGTGGTAATCAAACTTTACCATTAAACTATACAACCTTGAAACTTGATTTCATTGGTCTTTCTCGTCTTTATCTCTATCATTCACAAAGCTGGGTTGGATCCCCAAGATCCTTTTCTTCGCATTGGATTTTAGTTGCTTTACCAAAAGATTATTTAGCCGGTCAAATTATTCAAATAAGCCATATGAAATTATATTGAACCTTAAGTCATACGTCAATTGACAACAGTAGGACAATAAAAGAAGAGAGAAGACGCAGATATAAATTAGGTATATCCGCATGTTAATGTTAATAAATACAACATTCATCTAGTTTTCTGGTATTCAATATTCAAGTCGATTAGAATAGCAATAGCGTTATACATTATAATTATAATATAAGAAACGGAATCAGTTTTTATTCTATTCTAAAAAAATCCAAAAGCATGGTAAGCCTAAGCGGTAAAATTTTGTTTATAGGACTGTTTTATCAATTCCGTTCCGCTTGCATTTTTAAAAATTTCTTAAAAATGACAATTTAAAGTTCAGTATAAATTTTTATTCCACCTATCTCATAGATTCCAGTCAAAGATTCATAGAATAAAAATTTCATTATTGCTAGATCTATAGGATTTTATTTGATGGATAATGAGCCAGCCAAAATGGTATTTCTTTTTTTTTTCATTTATTCAAATGAATATAAATAACTGACAATTTCAAAATAATCCGGGATAG